TGGTCAATAAAAATGCATTTCAATGCTTTTTCTTTTGTGTTTTTCTTTAGTCTATCGTGATAAGTCAAAAAGGGGACAGTCACTATGTTTGGATTGTCCTTTAATTGGATATCCTGTTCTTCTGCATGGAGAAAGGGAATAAATAAATCAATCAAAGTTCGAGAGGCTTCGTTAAGTGCCTCTTTTGGAGTTAAACTTCCATTTGTCCAGATTTCGAGAAAAAGTATTTCTTGTTTTTCATTTCCATAAGGATGAATACTATGATTCACATTTTGAATAGGCATGAATACAGACTCTATAGAAAAACTCCCATCTTTCGCGTTATTTGGTGTTTTCAGATGATATCCGCGATGCCTCTCGACTTGTAATTCAATACAAAAATCAATGGGTTCCGTTAGGCTAGCTATATGCTGTGTAGTATCAACCATTTCTACAGAAGGTGGTAAGATGATGTCTTGAGCAGTTACGTAGCCCGGACCCTTAACACAAATAGATGCGTTGCGACTTCCATACAGATTACTTCTCAATACAATTTCTTTCAAATTCATTAAAATTTCCTGTACGGATTCTTCAATCCCTGCTATGTTAGAATATTCATGTAGTAGCTTCTCAGATTTTGCACGTGTGATACAGGTCCCTTCCAGTTCTCCAAGCAAAGCTCTGCGCATCGCGAGGCCTATCGTATTGGCTTGACCTCTCAGAAGCGGAAACAAGATAAAACGGGCATAATGAAGACGCTTGCTTTCGGCTCGTGATTCAACACACTTCCACTGTAGTGGTCGAGTAGATATTGTTACTTCTTCTTGAAGCATAGTACTATTATTTGATCTTTGAATCATTTATTTCTCTTGAACTTGAAATTGGTTCAATTCTTTTTTCTACACACGTCTTTTTTTCGGAGGTCTACATCCATTATGCGGCAGAGGGGTTACGTCCCGTACCAAACTTACGCGTATACGACTTTTCAAAATGGCTCGGAATGCTGCATCTCTTCCGGGACCAGGACCCTTTATCATGACTTCTGCTCGTTGCATACCCTGATCGACTACTGTACGAAGGGCATTTCCCGCTGCAGTTTGGGCAGCAAATGGTGTTGCTTTTCGTGCGGTTCTGAATCCGCAAGTACCAGCGGAGGCCCAAGAAACCACCTGACCCCGTACATCGGTAACCGTTACTATGGTATTATTCAAACCGGCTTGAACATGAATAACCCCTTTTGATATTCTACGCCCATTCTTACGTGAACTAAGACGCCCCCTTCTACGTGAACTAAAATGTCCTTTCCTACGTGAACCAACTCTTGGTCTTATTATAATAGGTTTTGCCATATTTTGTCATCTCATAAATGGGAGTCAGCGAGATATGGATATATCCATTTCATGTTAAAACGGATCATTTGGAATTTAGAAAGCCTCTATTGGCGATTTTGAGTTTAGATTCGAAGGATTATCCCTGTCTCTGTTTATGTTTCAGGTTGGAACAAATTACTCGAATTCGTCCTCGCCTACGGATCAGGCGACATCGTTGACAAATTTTACGAACGGAGGCTCTTTTTTTCATATTTGTAATTCCTTCATTTTTAATTTACTCCTTGGAAGAAAATAAGTCTCTTGCAATGAATCCCCACGAAAGAAAGTCGTGTGGGTCTTGAAAAGGTTACCTATTCATTCGAATCTTTGTTGTTGAGTCGATAAATGATCCGCCCCTTGGTTGAATCATAACGACTTACTTCGATTTTTACTCTATCTCCGGGTAGTATCCGTATAAAACTACATCGGATCTTTCCTGAGATATACCCTAGAATAAGATCGTCATTATCTAACCGAACCCGGAACATGCCATTGGGGAGGGATTCCGTAATTAAACCTTCAAAAACCCATTTTTGCTCTCTCATTTGAAGTATGTTCGTGAAATTCATGGAAGAAGAGTAATATTTGTATTCTTTTTTGTCACAAACAACTAGGAATCGGAAGTTGCTGACCCAATTCGGATACCCGAAATATTACCAGATATAACACAAAATTTCTCCCCCGATTCTTTCTAGTCGAGCCTCTCGATCTGTCATTATGCCTCGAGAAGTAGAAAGAATTACAAGTCCCATTCCGCCTAAAATCTTAGGGATTTGTTGATAGTTAGAATAGATTCGTACACCAGGTCGGCTGATACGTTTTAAAATAGTTCTATCTGGTCCTTTTCTATGCCTTCTTCTATATCGTAGGGTTGAAACTAAGAAATTTATGTTCCTTTCTCGGTGATTTCTCACGTTTTCGATAAAGCCTTCTCGTAGAAGTATTTTCACAATCTTTTCGGTGATATTAGTAGATGCTATTCGAACTAGTTCTTTGTTAGCCATCTCCGCGTTTCGTATAGAAGTTATTAGATCGGCAATAGTGTCCCTACCCATGATGATCTATAATCATGCCTTCGAGTTTTTTTTATTATCAACGTGCTCTTTTTTTCTTTATCAATTAGTAATTCTTTATCAATTAGTAATATTAATATTAAGGGATATACGTGAGACACAATCTACTAATTCATTGAATCTATCTAAGAGACACTACTCAAAATACACTACTCAAATCAAAATATCACGGTCTCGCCTATGAGTCTTTATAATACCTCAGGCGCTAATGAGACTATTTTAGTAAAATTCAAGTCTCTCAATTCCCAAGCGATTGCACCAAAGACTCGAGTTCCTTTTGGATTGCCTTTTTGATCAATGACAACTGCGGCATTGTCATCATATTGTATAATCATGCCATTGTCACGTTTGAGTTCTTTACATGTACGTACAACTACAGCTCTGATCACTTCTGATTTTGCTAGAGGCATATGAGGCACTGCTTCTTTGATTACAGCAACAATAATGTCACCAATATGAGCATATTGGCGATTACTAGCTCCTAGGATTCGAATACACATCAATTTTCGAGCTCCGCTGTTATCCGCTACATTTAAATGGGTTTGAGATTGAATCATAGCTTTTTTTGATCTTTTCTTTTAATCCAAAGTAAAGGGCAAAGGAAAAAAGAAATATTGTTTGGCCAGAAAAAATAAACCGCCGGTGTGTTTTTCAGCAGAAAGACCCCTTTCCTTTGTTTGCATATCGCTATTCGACAATAAGGAATTGAGTTCGTATAGGCATTTTGGACGAAGTTATTGAAATAGCTTCTCGGGCTACTTTTTCTGATACACCAACCATTTCATAAAGGATGCGACCGGGTTTCACGACCGATACCCAATATTCGGGAGAGCCTTTCCCCGAACCCATACGGGTTTCCGTTGGTCTTATTGTAACAGGTTTGTCTGGAAATATGCGTACCCATACTTTTCCACCACGACGCGCATACCGTGTCATTGCTCGCCGTCCTGCTTCTATTTGTCTAGATGTGATCCAAGCTGGCTCAAGTGCCTGAAGAGCGTATCTACCGAAAGAAATCCGATTGCCTCTAGAAGAAACGCCCCTCATTCTTCCTCTATGGTGTTTACGGAATCTGGTTCTTTTGGGACTAAGCATAGCAATTATACTACAGGATCAATCCACTTTTTATTCAATCCTATAGATAAAAAGACAAAAGAATTGCTCATTTTTGATTGAACCAAAGGGGATGAAAGAGTTTCTCATTTTGTGTGCTAGAGTTGGATAGAACATAACTCAAAAGAAAAGAAAGGATCCTTATTCCTCTTCCGCAAATATCCAAATTTTGATGCCTAATACTCCATAAACCATTCGAACTGTATATGAACAATAATCAATTTTAGCTCGAATGGTTTGTAGCGGAACCCTCCCTTCTCTGATCCATTCGACACGTGCAATTTCTTTTCCGTCGATACGTCCAGCAATTTGTATTTGAATTCCTTTTGTATTCCCTGTCGTAATGGCTTTTTCAATCGCGGCTTTCATTACCTTTCGAAATGCAACTTTTTTTTTTAATTCTGCGGCTATGAATTCTGCAAGAATAGTAGGCTGTCCATAGGGCTTTGTAATTGTTGCGATAGCAATGTTGGGTTTATGGTTCACAGAATAATGAAACTCTTTTTCTACATTAGTTTGTAATTCTTTGATTTTTTGTGGTTTCCCTTCTCTTAAAACTTTTGACAAGTCTGGGAAGCTTGTATAGATTATGACCGTTATCACATCGGTACTTTTTTGAATCTCTATACGTGAAATGAGTGTTTCATCGGACGGTATTTTTTTTACATTTTTCTTGATACAATCATATACAAAATTCTTGACACAATCACGTATTTTTTGATCTTCCTGAAGACCCTTGGAGTAATTTTTGGGGTCTGCAAACCAAAGGGAATGATGTTTTTGGGTTGTACCAAGTCTCAAACCAAGTGGATTTATTTTTTGTCCCATACATCCTCACTCCCCCTATTAGCCCAGTTCAATCTCAATTTGCCCCGATCTCTCATATAGAAATACCTCTTGCTTATATCTATATATATCATATATTTATCCATCCATCTTTTTTTATCCATATTTGATCTTGCGATATATCTTTCAATACAATAGTTATATGACAGGTGGTTCTTTTTATCGGATAACTATGTCCTCGCGCTCGAGGTTTTAACTTCTTCCTGATAGTACCCCTGTTGACTTCGGCTTTACTAATGATTAAATCCGTTTTCTTTAACCTCATATTGTGACTCGCATTGGCTGCTGCAGAATAAACCAATTTTAAAATAGGGTAACATGCTCGATAAGGCATGAGTGCTAATATCATAAGTGTTTCTTTGTAGGAACGTCCACGAATCTGATCAATGACTCTTCGCGCTTTGTGAGCAGACAGACGGATATGTTGACTTGAAGCGTATACTTCTCGACCGTCGTTCTTCTTTATCATCAGGGTTACCTCCCACAAATGAATGATGAGCACCTAATAGTAACTTTTATTAATTCCGATTAACGACGAGATTTATTATCGTTTCTCGTATGTTCCCGGAAATTAAGAGTAGGTGCAAATTCTCCCAATTTTTGACCTACCATACGCTCTGTTATATAAACAGGCACATGCTCCTTTCCATTATGAATGGCGATTGTATGTCCGATCATTGTGGGTATAATGGTAGATGCCCGGGACCAAGTTATTATTATTTCTTTTTCCCCCTTCATGTTGAGTTTCTCAATTTTTATTAATAAATGATTCGCAACAAAAGGATTTTTTTTTTTTGAACGTGGCACAGCTCCTTACTCCTATCGTTTTTCGTTTGTAAAGACTAAGAAACATATTCGATGTTCAAGATTTTCCTATTTAGTACGTCGACGAAGAATGAAACGATCGCTATATTTCTTATGTTTTCTACTTCTTCTTCCAAGTGCAGGATAACCCCAAGGGGTTGTGGGGTGTTTTCTACCAATGGGGGCCCTTCCTTCACCACCCCCATGGGGATGGTCTACAGGATTCATAACAACTCCTCTGACTATAGGACGCCTACCTAGCCAACGCGTAGATCCGGCTCTACGCAGCAAACTTTTCTGGCTCACCCCAACATTACCTACTTGTCCGACTGTTGCTGAGCAGTTTTTGGATATCAAACGGACCTCCCCGGATGGTAATCTTAATGTGGCCGATTTACCTTCTTTGGCAATCAGTTTTGCTACAGTTCCCGCTGCTCTCGCCAACTGTCCACCTTTTCCAAGTGTGATTTCTATGTTATGTATGGCCGTGCCTAAGGGTATATGGGTTGAAGTAGATTCGTCTTTTTGATCAAGCAAAACCTCTTCCCAAACTGTACAAGCTTATTTCCAAAGCATACGGCTTTCTGAATGTATATGAGGATATTTCGACGGATGGGTCCTATAGGAATCGTATGATGAAGTATCACATGAGTGGATAGATAGGTATCCAAATGTGCCGAATCACTCGTGTGATGATATTCTACATTCTCGGTCTCTTCGTTCCGTCATCTGGCTTATGTTCTTCAGGTAGCATTCAGACCGAATGACTCTATGAAATTACGTCGATACTTCCAAATATTAGTAGTAACGTAGGAGACATTTCTCTTTTTCCCCGGGGGGTAGAATTACCACTGCTTAGATTTCAATTCGCCTCTGACCATCAAATGAAATGTGCATAATCTCTCTTCTTTGAAACTAATGGGCGTTTCTGGTTCTATCGGTGCTTCAAACAATTTTGTCTTCTCCATATTACCATATATCTAGAGTCAATAATTTTATATAAGGAACTACTGAACTCAATCACTTGCTGCCGTTACTCTTCAGTTTTCTGTTGAGGTCTATTCCGTAGAGGCATTCAAATAGGATCCGTGATTGATTTCTAGGTTTAGTCGTAAACCTGATTGGTTCTTTCCAATTACGTAAATCCATAGTTCAAACCGCACTCAAAGGTAGGGAATTTCCCATTGAGATAGGAACTTCGGTACCCGAAACAATGGTATCTCCAATTCTCGCCCCTCTGGGATGTAAAATATATTTCTTCTCACCATCCCCATAGTGTATGAGACAAATGTGGGCATTTCGATTAGGGTCGTATTCGATGGTTACGATTCTCCCAGATATGTCTTTTTTGTCATTCCGTCGAAAATCGATTTTACGGTAGAGACGCTTATGACCGCCCCCTTTATGCCTTGAGGTAATGATTCCTCGGGCATTTCGGCCTTTCCCACAATGACGCTGGCCAGAGATCAAATTCTTTTGGGGATTGGATTTCACTCGACTGTCGGCGGCCCCAGTGCGTGTGCTCGGGGGAAAAGTTTTGTATAAATGGATCACCGTGGTATTCAGTATTTGGATTAAAGCTCTTTTCTTTTTAGAGAAAGAGGTAGAATAGAATAACCCGGTTGAACCGTAATGATCATACGTCGGTAATGCATTGTATGTCCCCTAATAGGTCTCCGTCTTCGACCCTTTCCCGGGAGACGATGACTATTCATCGCTATTACCTTAACCCCAAAGAAGAGTTCGACCCAATGCTTGATTTCGGTCCTAGTTGATCCTGATTCCACATTAGAAGTATATTGATTCTTCCCCTCCAATAGACTAACACTTTTTTCTGTAAATACTGCATATTTGATTCCATCCATAAATCCATTTCCTATGAGTTCCAGTAGTGATAAGAATTTGAGTTCTTACTGTTTCTATGTTATAGTATATGATAGGAATAGACTACACCAATTCGTTCTCTATTAAGATTCGAATCTACAGACTCGAACGAATCTCATAGAGAACTATTTCGAAATCGAAAAAATTCGGAAAATAAGACAACCCATTTATACTATAAGAGACATAAATTCAATTTTAGGATAAGATAGATTTCTCTGATGATGATGATACAGAGCCAGTTCCACTAGACTGAACCTATGAAACGCTCCCATCCCATCCCATTGGTGTGCATCCAGTAGGAATTGAACCTACGAATTCGCCAATTATGAGTTGGGCGCTTTAACCATTCAGCCATGGATGCTTGGATCATCAGACATCGTGAATCAATCATTTCCAACCATACCCAACCATACATACCCATGCCAACAAAACCGAGGAGAGACTATGAAGTCCAATTATGGATCTTCGAATTGAGAGAGATAGTGAGAGAAATCAAGACTTTTGGCTATTTGTTAGATTCCTGGACCAAATTCGATTTCGTGGGATCTTTCACTTACCTTTTTTTCCACCAAGAACGTTTTCTGAAACTTTTTGACCCCCGAATTTGGAGTATCCTCCTTTCGGGTTCACCAAGCAACCGATCTTTCACGAGCAAAGTTGTAGGACTGGTTCGGGGTGTCGTCCTGATTCTCGTAGCGGTCCTTATATCGCGTATGCACCATCAAACTATGGTCGAAAGAAAAAATCTCTATTTGCGGGGGCTTCTTCCTCTACCAATGAATTCCATTGGACCCAGAAATGAAACATTGGTTCGGTCTTCCCATAGGTTGGTGGTTTCGCTCCTGTATCCTCCAAAAGGGAAAAAGATCTCGGAGAGTTGTTTGATGGATTCGAAAGGGAGTCCTTGGGTTCTCCCACGAACTCAAAAGTGTATCATGCCTGAATCTAACTGGGGTTCGCGGTGGTGGAGGAACTGGATTGGAAAAACGAGGGATTCTAGTTGTAAGATAGCGAATGAACCCCTAGCTGGAATTGAGATCTCATTCCAAGAGAAAGATATCCAATATCTGGAGTTTCTTTTTGTATCCTATACGACGGCTGATCCGATCGGCAGTGACCACGATTGGAAATGGTTTGATGGCCTTTCTCCGAGGAAGACGCGAAACAGAATCAACTTGAATTCGGGACAGCGATTCGAAATCTTAGTGAAACACTGGATTTGTTATCTCATGCCTGCTTTTCGTGAAAAAAGACCCCTGGAAGGGGAGGGGTTCTTCAACCAACAGGGATCCGATTTTTTGCGGAAGGTATCGAGAAAGAATTGGATTTGGTTAGATAATGTGTGGTTGGGAAACAAGGATCGGTTTTTTAGCAAGGTACGGAATGTATCGTCAAATATTCACTCTGATTCCATAAGATCTAGTTTCGTTCAAGTAACGGATTCTAGCCAATTGAAAGGATCTTCCAGAGATGCGTTCGATTCCCTTAGGAATGAGGATTCGGAATCTCCCCCATTGATCAATCAAAGAGAAATTCAACAACTCAAAGAAAGATCGATTCTTTTGGATTGGGATCCTTCCTTTCTTGAAACGGACGGAACTGAGATAGAATGCGACCGATTCCCGAAAAGCCTTTCTGGAGATTCCTCAATGTCCCGGCTATTCGCGGAACGTGAGAAGCAGATGATTCGTCATCTGCTTCCGGAAGAAATCGAAGAATTTCTTGGGAATCCTACAAGATCAATTCGTTCTTTTTTCTCTGATAGATGGTCAGAACTTCATCTGGGTTCGAATCCTACTGAGAGGTCCAATCCTAAATTGTTGAAGAAACAACACGATGTTTCTTTTGTCTCTTCCAGGCGATCGGAACAGAAAGAAATAGTGGATCTATTCCAGATAATTCCGTATTTACAAAAGACCATCTCAATTCATCCTATTTCATCCGATCCGGGATGGGATAGGGTTCCCAAGGATGAACCGGATCTGGACAGTTCCAATAAGATTTCATTCTTGACCCAAAATCCATTTTTGGATTTCTTTCATCTATTCCCTGACCGGAACAGGGTGGGGGACACGTTACCTCACGATTTTGAATCAGAAGAGAGATTTTCAAAAATGGCAGATCGAATCATTTTCTCAATCATCGAGCCGGATCGGGTGTATGATTATGATAGGCTATTTTTTCCCTTTTCTGAGGGATTCCACTCCGGGGATGAATTGCAAAAGAAATCTTCATTGGTTGTACTTCCTATTTTTTCTGAAGATCCAAAACCCCAAAGAGTGGTATTTGCTAGCAACAACAGAATGGAGGCAGTCAATCCATATAGATTGATCCGAAATCTGATTCAAATCCAATATAGGACCTATGGGTACATAAGAAATGTATCAAATCGATTTTTTTTAATATTAATGAATTGCTCCGATCCCAACTTCGAATATGGAATGAAAGGGGATCCAATAGGAAATAAGACTCTGAATCATAGAACTGGAATGAAATATACGATCAACCAACATCTCTCGAGTTTGAAAAAGAGCTCGAAGAAAGGGTCCGACCGTCTTAGTTCTCGAACCGAGAGATCCATGATTCGGGATCCTAATGCATATGGATCCAAATGGACCCCAAATTTCCAGGAACATTTGGAACATTTCATTTCTCAGGCGAAGAGGCGTTTTCAATTTCAAGTAGTGTTCGATCGCTATCATCGATCTCGATATCGATTCCGTATTCATCTGAATCGATTCCGTATTTCTCTGAATCGAGATCAATTCCGTATTCATTATCATCGAGAGCGATTCCGTATTTCTCTGAATCGATTCCGTATTTCTCTGAATCGATTCCGTATTTCTCGGAATCAATTCCGTATTTCTCGGAATGGATTCCGTAGTCATCTGAATGGATTCCGTAGTCATCTGAATGGATTCCGTATTTCTCTGAATCAATTCCGTAGTCATCTGAATGGATTCCGTATTCATCTGAATCGATTCTGTAGTCATCTGAATCTATTCTGTAGTCATCTGAATCTATTCTGTAGTCATCTGAATCTAGTCTGTAGTCATCTGAATCGATTCCGTATGAATCCGACTCAATATTTGATTGATTGGGCCGAGTTTATGAACAACCTGTCGAAGTCACATCCCTTTTTGAGGAAGTCACCTCGCTTCCTTTTGTCGAAGGCATTTTTATTTTTGTCGAATTCACTTCCTTTTTGGTCGAAGTCACTTCTCTTCTTTTTGTCGAAGTCACTTCTCTTTTTGTCCTTTTTGTCGAAGTCACTTCCTTTTTTCTTTGTGAGTATCGGAAGTCCCCCCATTGCTGGGTCTGAGATCCCCATCTCTATCTATGAATTGAAAGGGCCGAATGATCATGATCCTTCCAAAAAATCGAAATTCTCGATCAATGGAGGCACACTATCACCATTATTGTTCAATAAGACAAAATGGATGATTGACTCTAGAAAGAATTGCAGGAACGATTTTGATAACACGGATTCCTATTTCTCAATGCTATCCCACGATCGAGACAATTGGCTGAATCCCGTGAAACCATTTCATCGAAGTTCATTGATATCTTCTTTTTCTAAAGCAAATCGACTTCGATTCTTGAATAATCCACATCCCTTCTGGTTCTATTGTACCAAAAGATTCCCTTTTTATGTGGAAAAGGCCCTTCTCAAGAATTCGGATCTTACGTATGGACAATTCCTCACTATCTTGTTCATTCGCAACAAAAGATTTTCTTTGTGCGTCGGTAAAAAAAAACCTGTTTTTTTGGAGCGAGATCCGATTTCCCCAATCGAGTCACAGGTATCTACTATATTCATCCCTAAGGATTGGCCACAAAGTGGTGACGAAACGTATAACTTGTACAAATCTTTCCCTTTTCCACTGCGATCCGATCCATTCGTTGGTAGAGCTATTTATTCGCTCGCAGACATTTCTGGAACACCTCTCACAGATGGCCAACTAGTCCATTTTGAAAGAACGGATTGTCCACCTCTTTCCGATATGAATCTATCTGATTCCGAAGGGAAGCAGTATCTCAATTTCAATTCAAACATGGGTTTGATTCACACTTCCTGTGCTGAGAAATCCAAAAAGAGGAAAAAACGGATTCCGAGGGATAGAACCTTTCAACGAGAGCGTGCTTTTGCAAATCTCTCAAAATGGAATCGATATATACCGTGGTTCTTTACTTTGACAGGGTTCAACTATCTCAAATTCGCCCCGTTAGATCTTTTTTCAAACCTATTGCGCATTCACCTATCTCTTTTGCAGGATATTCTGGAGACATCATGGTTGATTCTTCAGATAAAATTGTGGGCGATTCTTTCAGAATGGAATCTCAGTGAGATTCCGAGTCATTGTTCCCGGATTCTTCTTCAGTCCGCAGAACTGATTCAGGGAAATAAGGAGTCACCCCTATGGCTGAGATCATCAAATGCTCGGGAGTTCCTCATCCTTTTCCTTCTTCTTGTTGCTGGATATCTCGTTGGTACCCATCTTCTCTTTGTTTCCCGAGACTCTAGTGAGTTACAGACGGATTTCAAAAAGATCAAATCTTTGATGATTCCATCATACATGATTGAGTTTCGAAAACTTCTGGATAGGTATCCTACATCTGAGCGGAATTCTTTCTGGTTAAAGAATCTCTTTCTAGTTGCTCTGGAACAATTAGTCTATTTTCTAGAAGCAATCTGGGGTTCTGCTTTTAACATGCTATTGGGTGGCGGTCCCGCTTATGGATTCAAATCCCTAGGTTCGAAGAAGAAATTTTGGAATAGCAATCTCCTCGGTATCATGGATTTCCTAAGGATCATACCAAATCCCCTCAATCGAATCACTTTTTCGAGAAATACGAGACATCTAAGTCGTACAAGTAAAGAGATCTATTCATTGATAATGAACGTTGAGTGGATTGATGATCAAATAGAATCCTGGGTCGTGAACAGTGATTTGATTGCGGATGAAGAAAGAGAATTCTTGGTTCAGTTGTCCACCTTAACGACAGAAAAAAGGATGGATCAACTGCTATTGGGTCTGACTCATAGTGATGGTTTATCAAAGAATGACTCTAGTTCTCAAATGCTTGAACAACCGGGATCAATTTACTTACGATACGTAGTTGACATTCATCAAAAGGATCTAATGAATTATGAGTTCAATAGATCCTGTTTAGCCGAAAGACGGCTATTCCTTGCTCATTTTCAGACAATCACTTATTCACAAACCTCGTGTGGGGCTACTCGTTTTCATTTCCCATCTCATGGAAAACCCTTTTCGCTCCGCTTAGCCCTATCCCCCTCTCGGGGTATTTTAGTGATAGGTTCGATAGGAACTGGACGATCCTATTTGGTCAAATCCCTCGCGACAAACTCCTATGTTCCTTTCATTACGGTAGTTCCGAATAAGTTCCGGGATAACATTCCTGATCCGATAGATCCTTATGATAGTGACACTCAGGATGTTTATAATGAGTATGACTATCATTATAATGCTTATAGTGATAGTGATGATAGTTACGCTAGTGATGAGAGTGACGATAGCGATATTGATGTTGATGAGAGTGACGATAGCGATGATGACCTTGATAGAGATGATATAGAGCTGCTAAATGAGCTACAGATACCTCCGGATAGGGATAGACTTAGACTACTAATGGAGCCATTGAGTATCCCCCTTACATTCAAAATAGCAAAAGCAATGTCTCCTTGCATACTCTGGATTCCAAACATTCATGATCTGTCTGTGCGTGCGTCGAATGCCTTCTCCCTCGGTCTATTAGTGAACTCTCTCTCCAGGGATTGTGAAAGATGCTCCACTAGCAATATGCTTGTTATTGCTTCGACTCATATTCCGCAAAAAGTGGATCCCTCTCTAATAGCTCCGAATAAATTAAATACATGTCTTAAGCTACGAAGGCTTCTTATTCCACAACAACGAAAGCACTTTTTCACTCTTTCCTATACTAGGGGATTTCACTTGGAAAAGAAACTGTCCCATCCTAATGGATTCGGGTCCAGAACCATGGGTTCCAGTGTACGAGATCTTGTAGCACTTACTAATGAGGCCCTATCCATTAGTATTGCACAGAAGAAATCCATTATAGACACTCATACAATTCGCTCTGCTCTTCATAGACAAACTTGGGATTTTCGAGCCAAGGTAAGACCGGTTCAGGATCATGGGATCCTTTTCTATCAGATCGGAAGGGCTATTGCACAAAATGTACTTCTAAGTAATGGCCCCATAGATCCTATATCTATCTATCTGAAGAAGGGATTCCCTAAGGAAGGGGGTTCTTATTTGTACAACTGGTACTTCGAACTTGCAACGAGCATGAAGAGATTAACGATCCTTCTTTATCTTTTGAGTTGTTCTGCCGGATCGGTCGCTCATGATCTTTGGTCTCTACCCGGACCCGATGAAAAAAATGGGATCACTTCCGCTTTGGTTGAGACTGATTCTGCTCTAGTTCGTGGCCTATTAGAAGTATTCGAAGGAGAAGGCACTCTGGTGGGATCCTCTCGGACAGAAAAAGATGGCAGTCAGTTTGATAATGATCGAGTGACATTTCTTCTTCGGTCCGAACGAAGGAATCCCTTAGATATGATGCAAAATGGATTTGTTTCTAGCGTTGATAAGAAATTGCTCTATGAAAAAGACGAATCGGAGTTTGAATTGGAAGAAGGGGTTGCATTTGGAGAAGGAAACCTCGACCCGCAACAGAGAGAGGAGGATTTCGCCAATGACATAGTTTGGGCTCCTAGAATATGGTACCCCGATCTATTTGGTTGGATCGAAAGTCCCAATGAATTGGGATTTCCCTATTGGGCCAGGTCATTTTTGGCCACGCGGATCATTTCTGATCAAGAGAATGATTCGGAAGAGAATGATTCGGAGTTCTTGCAGAGTGAAACCATGCCGTACCAGACACGAGATCAATTTTACAAAGAACAAGTCTTTGTTCAATTTCCAATAAGCCAATCTCTTTGGGACCCTGCGAATCCATTCTTTTTTGATGCGCCTGTGTTTTCACGTCGCGAATTCTTTGCAGATCAAGAGATGTCAAAGGAGCTTCTTACTTCCCTAACAAGTCCTCCTACATCGCTGTCTAAAAGCTGGTTCAGCAAGAATACACAAGAAAATAACTTCGAATTGTTGATTCATCGCCAGAGATGTCAGAGAACCACTAGTTCATTATCTAATGGGTCTTTCCGTTCTAATACTCCATCCGAGAGTTATCAGTATTTATCAAATCTGTTCCTATCTAACGGAACGCTAGTGGATCAAATGATAAAGACATTGTTGAGAAAGAGATGGCTTTTCCCGGATGAGATGAACCATTTGATTTATTTAACAGGAGAAAAATTTCCCATTCCTTAGCCGGAAAGATATGTGGCTATGAAAGGGGGCTGAAGTGGAACAGAATTGACCGGTTGGTAGAGTCGTGGAACTACTTGTTTCTTCCCTCTTTTTGGCCTTAGCTACATGGAACTGCTACTGCGGAAACACGGAAGAATTGAAATCTTAGATCCAAATGTCTGTATGGATGGTATGACCCGCCTAAACAAGAATTCTGGAACGGCGAACAACCAGAGCCTATTACTCAGACTCACTCCATCAAAACATTTCCATTAATGACCCATGGAAATCCGTTGGAAAATCCAAAATATGCATGTCCGATGAAAGGGTTGTTGCTATCTGCTCCAATAACGAATCATTGGTTTCACTGAATAACTCACAAATTCACGGAATAACTAAAGAAAATAGATAGACCTTTCTCTTCGTCTCCGGTCTATCAATTGGAAGATCCCCTAGATGGCTAAGAAACATTCCCGTTGACCAAGCCTAATTCGAATTGTTTTGTTCCGAAGGAAAGATATTCACGGGGCCGGTTCATCCGATTCAGATATTCACGACCAAGAGGTACTG